TTCTGGCCCGGGAGGTATAGTATCAATCACTTGGCGTCCATCTGATGCATCAACTATGGATATTTCATACCCCCCTTTTTCTTTACGTAGTATTTTTCTTACTATACCTGTTGAGGTAGCATTATAGACCGTATTGTTACTCTTGCTACCATCAGGATAGATCTGTCCTCTTCCTCGGTTTCCCCCTACATATATGGGATATTTTAAGAAATGAGCATCTTTCTTCGTAGCGGGATCAGGGGAAAGAATAGGAAAGACAATTTCACTATATTTCTTACCGGGAACAGGGCCTATCACAAGAATATTTTTTTTATCAGGACGATAACTCTGAAAAGAGAGATTTCCTATCTTTTCTTTCAACTCAGGGGAAATACGGTCGGGCGGCGCTAATTCGAATCCCTCAGGCAAAATAAGAACAGCACCCACATTCAACCCTCCCTTTTTTCCATTAGCAAGAACTTGTTTCAATTGCATATCATAAGGAATTCGAAGAACTGCTTCAAATACAGTATCGGGAAGCACTGCTTGGGGAACTTCAATATCCACGGGCTTGCTAGCTAAATGACAATTAGCACATACAATTCGTCCAGTTGCTTCTCGTGGGTTTTCATAACCTTGCTGCGCAAAAATGGGATATGCATTTGAAATGGATGTCTGAGTTATTACGTATATCATGATCGATACAGAAATCGATCGAGTCATCTGTTCCTTTACCCAAGAAAAAGTATTTCTATTTTCCATGTCCAATCGCGGATCCCTGAATTTCTACAATAAATTAGATAGGTAGCTAAGTTAATTTAGTTCCCTATACACGAGTCTGTTGTCATTCTACTACAACAGTTGTACTGGAATGATGAATACCTTAAGCAGGTAGAAATAGAAAGAATTTTGCTAAAATGGAAAAAGGGCTTTCTTTCTAAAGAAAGATGCTAATTTTATTAATATCAGGAACAGGAAATTGAATGAATTTATGCTTCACTAATTGAATGATAAATGACTACAAGCGAAGGAGATAGACGGTTTAAACAAAAAAATACCCAAAATTTCAAACATGTATCTAGAATTACTGGAAAACTACAAACAAAAATAGTGAAAATTAGCTCATTAGGAGCCCATCCAAGATCGTTGTAGACCCAACGAATTACTAGTTCCCAACCGCGGGTGGAATGAAATCCAACAAAAAAATCAGTAACTAAAAGAATAAAAAAAGCTTTTATTGAGTCATTTAAGTTATAGAAGAATTCCTGAACCCAAGAATTAAAAATGACAAGTTCCTCTTTGCTCAGAAAAAAAGAACCACTTAGAATAGCCAAACATATTATATTTGTCGAGAAATGCAAAATGATATGGATATGATCCTCATTATCCATTTTGACCAATTGTATTATTTCCTTATGTATCCCTATAGGAGGTTTTTCTGCATGTGTCTTTAGTTTCCCTTTTATCATCTCGTCCAAGAGAGAAAGTTCTTCTAATTCTATGAATCTTTCTAGAATCCTTTTCTCTTGAATATCAGTTAATAGAGTTTCGGATTGCCGGGTATTCCACCAATTCTTAATCCAAAGTTCCAGACATTTGTTAAATGAGAAAGAGACTCCCCAGGGCAAAAGTACGATAAATACAAGATATAGTAAAGAAGGCAATGCTTTCTTTTTTTTCATTTTTGATCTGTAAATTGAGTTGTTAATGAACCCGCTTAATTCGCTGACTCTATTTCATTCCCTGACTCCATATGATATGTCTTTTTCTTTGAAGCAAAAACTCTATAGCAAGGTTTTATACCCTGTATCTATTCTTCTTTTTTGTATATTAGTGGAATTTCATTGCATTGGGTTCTTTTTCTTTCTTAGATCTAGATGGAGTGGAATAGTGAAATAGAATAAAAAAAAAGACCTTTCGGATTAAAATGGAAGAATAGTATGGGATATATCTCACTTGGACAAAATAAATTAAAAAAAATTTTCTGTTATCCTTATTTGTTCTTATATAAATACTCAAAAATACCCTTACAATAACAAATCCAATTTCGAGGGGACTTCCTCCCTGTGTTGAAAAAACTTTTCTTCTTCCAATTATTCTTCATTCAATTCAGTTCAAAAAAAAAAGGGTACTCAAAATACTTCAATTGGTACGCGCAAGAAATAGGCCAATTCGGCAGCTTTTTGTTCCATTTCTCGTGGAGTAAAAAACTTCTCATCAGTACGAGTCAAGGGAATGACCCCCTGGCCCCGGATTTCCATATAAAGGATACGACGAGGAGAAAGACCCTCTTTAACCTGAATTCTAATTGATTGGATATCCCGCATAAGGAATTGAAGGAAGACGCGACGTTTTATTCCAGGGAATCCCCAACGAAAAATGCACACTATTCCCTCTTTTCTATCGAATCGGTCATAACCACTACCTACATTCCACAAAATAGTACACCACAAGTATGAGCTAATGAATAGGCCCGCGATTCCGTAGAAAGACATCACGACCCCCTGTGGAAAAAAAAGAATTTGTTGAGATGGAAGTATAGATATAATATTCTTACCAAGATAACTGGAAGCCCCAACCGATAAGAATCCTAGTGAACCTAGAAAAAGAATACAGGCCCAGAAAAAATTACCCCTTTTTCGAGAACCTTTTAGAAGTTCTACCCATACGTGTTCTGATCGCCAATTCATATTAGATATACTAAATTCAGCAGTGGTCGATTGAAATTGAGAGAATAAGCTAAATAATTTTGACTTTATTTTTTTGATTCTGAAATCATCTTCAGCAACTAGTACTCCTGTGAAATAATAGGTTAGATACATTAACTTTCTATTCAAAAAATATCTTAAGATTCAATTAAAACAAAACTCGCTATACCCGGCTCCGCATATTCATGCATTTATGCTCGTAGCCTATATCCGCATCTATTCCATAGCGGTTTTTCATTTGTGTGTAGAAAGAGCCACATACCCTACCTTATGATATTACTTACACTAAAAATACTAGACAATCTTATTTTTCTGCACATAAAGAAATAAAGAAGTCATTGCAATTGCCGGAAATACTAAGCCTACTAAAGGCACGAAAATAGAAGGTAAGTTTAAATCCGTCATAAAATAGGTGTCTCAATTCAAATTTACTATTTCTATCTATTCTAAAAATATCTTAAGATTCTTATGATATAATTAAGTATATCTATTATAAGGAATATTGACTATTGTATTTTTTAGTTTGCAAAATAAATATTTTTTATCGAATACTAAAGTATTCGATAAAAAATATTTTGTAAAAAAATGAAAGGAATAGATAATAAAATAATAAAATTGCAAAAAAGGAGAACTAATTAAAAAGATTTGATTTTTCTTTTCCCACCCTGATGTCCCTTCTATCCTTCTAATCGAATTTTAGGATTCAAAAGAAAGCGGCTAGAATTTACTTCTAGCATACATACTCCTCTAGAAGCGCATACAATAATGCGTGGTAAAGGCGGAAAAAGAGTATATTCAATCAAACTCAAAGGGCAAATTATCTTACCTAATACAGATCCCATACTATACCCTCTTAGACTTTTTAAGCCGGTCGATATACCACCCAAAAAGGGTATAAAAATGCCGGGCGGGTAGAGTGAGTTTTTCGACGAAGACCCGTCCCGTGCAGCGAAGTCCTGTTAGTAAGACCCCGTGCAAGAATGGGTTATAGAAGAATATTATTCTGAATACTCCTCTGGACGCGTATAGTAAGTAGCATTGGGATTCCACATCTTTTTTATTTTTTTTATTTATGAATAGACAAAATTCATTGTATTGTTGAGTCAGAGGTTTGGTCCGGAAAAATTAGGAACAAAACGTCTACCGCATTGAAGTTTATAGCGCTGGATTTCCACGAAAGTAGAATTCTTCCCATCAGGATCCTTTTGAACGTCTCTACGATGAGTCCAGGTTCTATGTACAATCCCAAATCAAGGATTTATCGCTCTTGATCGGAGTCATAAACTAAAACTACCCTTTTTATCAAGGTTATAAAAAACTTCCTTATCTAGTTCTAGCATTTTGAAAAAAAAATGCTTATTTTCTTACACACAGTTCGAGTCACTTGTTGACTCACGATTACACTTGTTAAAAGTTTCAAACGCCCTCTTTTTTGCAAGAGAGTCTTATAAAATAAAAGGGTCTAACTTCCAAACTATGTCTTTTTTCATTCATTCTCCTTTAGTTTTTTTCTCTATCTAGAAGTGGAATAGAATAACCCGGTTGAAGGGTAATGATCATACGTCTGTAATGCATTGTATGTCCCAGAATAGGTCCTATTCTTCTACCCTTTCCAGGTAGTCGATGGCTATTCACAGCTACTACCTTAACACCAAAGAAGAGTTCGACCCAATGTTTTATTTCTGTCTTAGTGAATCCCGATTCGACATTAAAAGTATATTGATTCTTTCCCAATAAACGAAGACTTTTTTCTGTAAATACTGCGTATTTGATTCCATTATCATATGATAATACTATGATTTTATTTGTATTTCTTTATTGTATTATACCTTTATATATTCTAGATATATAGAATAGACTAATCTCGATTTGTCAAGTGTCATGATCGTATCATGATCGATTTTTATTCGGCTCAATCTTTTTTAGAAAAAAAAAGATTGAGCCGAGTTTAATTGCAATCAATTAGAAGAATAAAGAAGAATTACTGCATTTCATAACTTATTTTTTCTCTTTTTATTTCGTTTATTTTTTATTTAGACCTTCTTTATATTTAGTTTTATCTAGTTATCGATAGTATCTACCGGCTCGAACTCGAATTTGATCGCCTTCCATACTTCACAAGCCGCGGCTAGTTCAGGACTCCATTTGCAAGCTGCTCGGATAATTTCATTACCTTCACGAGCAAGATCGCGCCCTTCATTACGAGCTTGTACACAGGCTTCTAAAGCCACTCGATTAGCTGCTGCACCAGGTGCATTTCCCCAAGGATGTCCTAAAGTTCCTCCACCAAATTGTAATACGGAATCATCCCCAAAGATTTCGGTCAGAGCTGGCATATGCCAAACATGAATACCACCTGAAGCTACCGGTATAACACCTGGCATGGATACCCAGTCCTGAGTGAAAAAGATACCGCGAGCACGATCTTTTTCAATAAAATCATCACGCAATAAATCAACAAAACCTAAAGTCATTTCGCGTTCCCCTTCTAACTTACCTACTACTGTACCGGAGTGGATATGATCTCCCCCAGACATACGCAATGCTTTAGCTAATACACGGAAATGCATACCATGATTTTTCTGTCTATCAATAACTGCATGCATTGCACGGTGAATGTGAAGAAGTAGGCCATTGTCGCGGCAATAATGAGCCAAACTAGTATTTGCGGTGAATCCCCCAGTTATGTAGTCATGCATTACAATAGGAACCCCTAATTCTCTCGCAAATACAGCTCTCTTAATCATTTCTTCACATGTACCTGCAGTCGCATTCAAGTAATGCCCCTTAATTTCACCGGTTTCGGCCTGTGCTTTATAAATAGCTTCGGCACAAAAGACAAAACGGTCTCTCCAACGCATAAATGGTTGTGAGTTTACGTTTTCATCATCTTTGGTAAAATCAAGTCCACCACGTAGACACTCATAACACGCTCTACCATAATTTTTTGCGGATAATCCCAATTTTGGTTTAATAGTACATCCCAATAAAGGACGACCATACTTGTTCAACTTATCTCTTTCAACTTGGATACCATGAGGCGGGCCTTGGAAAGTTTTTGCATAAGCAACGGGAATTCGTAGATCCTCCAGACGTAGAGCACGTAGGGCTTTGAAACCAAATACGTTACCCACAATGGAAGTAAACATGTTAGTAACGGAACCCTCTTCAAATAGGTCTAATGGATAAGCTACATAACAGATCCATTGGTTGTCTTCCCCAGCAACAGGCTCGATGTGATAGCATCGTCCTTTGTAACGGTCAAGACTGGTAAGTCCATCAGTCCAAACAGTTGTCCATGTACCAGTAGAAGATTCGGCAGCTACTGCAGCCCCTGCTTCTTCCGGGGGAACCCCAGGCTGAGGAGTTACTCGGAATGCTGCCAAGATATCAGTATCCTTGGTTTCATACTCCGGGGTGTAGTAAGTCAATTTATAATCTTTAACACCAGCTTGAAATCCAACACTTGCTTTAGTTTCTGTTTGTGGTGACATAAGTCCCTCCCTACAACTCTTGAATTAAGAATTCTCACAATAACAGGGTCTACTCGATGTGAATTAGGCATAAATCCAATTTTAGCAAAAATAAAAATCTCGTAAAACAAAAAGGATATTCAATTAATATAATATCAACTCATTAAAGAAAATTGAGGGCATAGTTAAGTTAATGAATATGTTTCATTCATATATACTGTGTACACCCTGTGTATGTTCTATCCTAATAGGAATTCCACTATAGGAATTCGATAGGAATTGAGTTGTTGTTATGGTAAGTTAACACGGTTCAGTATTAAACCATGGATTTGATTTACCAAATCCTTCATTATTGTATACTCTTTGATAGATATAGCGCAACCCAAATCAATCCCTAATCCTTATTTTACAAATTATTAAGAGGCCCTTTTCTTATTTTGAATGCAAATACCTAACTAAATACTAAGAAAATTCTCTGTTGACAGCAATCTATGCTTCACAGTAGTATATATTTTGTATATCGAAGTCCTAGATAGGAAAGTAGAGTAGGCACAGATCCTCCACAAAAGGAAAAATGTATATGAAAAAAAGATTGATTGAATTTTCCAACGGACTCATTCCATGAGTAAACGATTGAATGGGATTCGCTTGGGCAACGAAATAAAGTCCTGGGCCCCTTTTCTCTCTTATTGAATTAACTAATTCATTTTCTCTTTACTTTTGGATTTTTGGATATTTTTTTGGATTTGATTTGGCATTATTCAACAAGAAAAAAAGAAAAATTTCGACAAATTCTTTTTTTTTATTATGTGATAATTATGAGAACCAATCCTACTCCTTCTCGTCCCGGGGTTTCCACAATTGAAGAAAAAAGTACAGGTCGTATCGATCAAATTATTGGACCCGTGCTGGATGTCACTTTTCCCCCGGGCAAGTTACCTTATATTTATAACGCTTTGGTAGTCCAGAGTAGAGACACTGCCGATAAGCAAATTAATGTTACTTGTGAGGTACAACAATTATTAGGAAATAATCGAGTTAGAGCTGTAGCTATGAGTGCTACAGACGGGTTGATGAGAGGAATGGAAGTGATTGACACGGGAGCTCCTCTCAGTGTTCCAGTCGGTGGAGCTACTCTCGGACGAATTTTCAACGTTCTTGGGGAGCCTGTTGACAATTTGGGTCCTGTAGATAGTAGTGCGACGTTTCCTATTCATAGATCTGCACCTGCCTTTATCGAGTTAGATACGAAATTATCCATCTTTGAAACAGGTATTAAGGTTGTCGATCTTTTAGCTCCTTATCGACGTGGAGGAAAAATAGGACTATTCGGGGGGGCTGGAGTAGGTAAAACAGTACTCATCATGGAATTAATCAATAACATTGCTAAAGCTCATGGGGGCGTATCCGTATTTGGTGGAGTAGGGGAACGGACTCGTGAAGGAAATGATCTTTATATGGAAATGAAGGAATCCGGAGTAATTAATGAAAAAAATATTGAGGAATCAAAGGTAGCTCTAGTCTATGGCCAAATGAATGAACCACCGGGAGCTCGTATGAGAGTTGGTTTAACTGCCCTAACTATGGCAGAATATTTCCGAGATGTTAATAAGCAAGATGTGCTTTTATTCATCGATAATATCTTTCGTTTTGTTCAAGCAGGATCGGAAGTATCCGCTTTATTAGGGAGAATGCCCTCTGCAGTAGGTTATCAACCTACTCTTAGTACAGAAATGGGTTCTTTACAAGAAAGAATTGCTTCTACTAAAAAGGGATCTATAACTTCGATTCAAGCTGTTTATGTACCCGCGGACGATTTGACCGACCCTGCTCCTGCCACAACATTTGCACATTTGGATGCTACTACCGTACTTTCCAGAGGATTAGCTTCCAAGGGTATTTATCCAGCAGTAGATCCTTTAGATTCAACCTCAACTATGTTACAGCCTCGGATCGTTGGCAATGAACATTATGAAACTGCGCAAAGAGTTAAGGAAACTTTACAACGTTACAAAGAACTTCAGGACATTATCGCTATTCTTGGGTTGGATGAATTATCGGAGGAGGATCGTTTAACTGTAGCAAGAGCAAGAAAAATTGAGCGTTTCTTATCACAACCGTTCTTTGTGGCAGAAGTTTTTACCGGTTCTCCAGGAAAGTATGTTGGTCTTGCAGAAACTATTAGGGGATTTCAACTAATCCTTTCCGGAGAATTAGATGGCCTACCCGAACAGGCTTTTTATTTGGTGGGTAACATCGATGAAGCTAGCACGAAAGCTATAACCTTAGAAGAGGAGAACAAATCGAAGAAATGAAATTAAATCTTTATGTACTGACTCCTAAGCGAATTATTTGGGATTGTGAAGTGAAAGAAATCATTTTATCCACTAATAGTGGCCAAATTGGCGTATTACCAAACCACGCCCCCATTAATACAGCAGTAGATATGGGTCCTTTGAGAATACGCCTTCTCAACGACCAATGGTTAACGGCGGTTCTGTGGAGCGGTTTTGCGAGAATAGTTAATAATGAGATTATAATTTTAGGAAATGATGCGGAACTGGGTAGTGATATTGATCCGGAAGAAGCTCAACAGGCACTTAAAATAGCCGAAGCTAACTTGAGTAAAGCTGAGGGTACGAAAGAATTGGTTGAAGCGAAGCTAGCTCTCAGACGAGCTAGGATACGAATCGAGGCTGTCAATTGGATTCCCCCATCCAATTGAAGACAATCCAATGGTTTATAGTTGATACAAAGAAAAAGGGAATAGGGGTAGAAAAAGTTATTAGATAGCGAAGCGAAGTAAGTCCAATGCTATCTAGTAATTTTTCTACCTACTTACCTACTATTGGATTTGAACCAATGACTCCCGCCGTATGAAAGCAATACTCTAACCACTGAGTTAAGTAGGCAATTTATCACCACAAAGGAAGACTCATTACTTCGATCGATTATATATTGAATCACTTTTCTAAGCAATACCGCTCCATTATTGGTCTGTTATATACTAAACAGATACAGATCAAAGGGATATCCTCTGGCATTAGAGAATATTCATCTTGACAAGAAATTATCTATATGTTAAGATATCTCTGATAAGGGCTATAGCTCAGTTCGGTAGAGCAACTCGTTTACACGTGCGCCAATGCTTTTCAAAGGAGCTTATTATGCAATGAACATAATTGATCTTATTGCAAAATCAATGTCTTACTTCATAGATTCGAGAGAATAGGAGAACAGTAGCCTGACAAACAGTCGGTTCAGTCCGATTCAGGTGCCAATTCAGGTGCCTAATCAAATAGAACCCTTATGGATTTGCTAGTTGATAAGGTAAATATCCAACCCACTAAATGCTAGGCGTAATGAGGATAAGGGCCTCCAAAAGATTTCTTTTCGTTCTATGAACTTTACGGTGTATGAAGTCTCATAGTTAACTATTGCAGTGGAACGATAGAGACTCCATTTCACTTAGGTTGATTTAATTTAGGCCGGAGGCAGACCTAAGTCAAGCTAATCCTCCTTTGAAACACTTTGGTATTGCTCCTAGATAGATCATAATACAAATAATCAATCAGAGCACAGGGAGCCATCTCATTATCTTTATGTTTCCGTAAAGAAAAACTATGGTGGACTAACTTATTTTAAAATCAGTTTATGAAAGAGCCCAATGCAAAAAAATGCATGTTGGGTCTTTGAAACAGTTCGAATCATTTCGATAATAATCCGTTTGATCTGTTTTACCGAGAAGGTCTACGGTTCGAATCCGTATAGCCCTAATATGTCTTTTTTTTAGATTTATAGAATAGAGGTAAAAGCATTACCACAGGCTGATTCATCGAA